ATCCAAAATTATATAGAAATCACTATCCTACCCTTAGCTTTTATTTCCTTAATTTAATTGAATTTCGCTTGATTAGGGGAAAGTTCTTTAAAAACCTCTGCCTTTTTTAAAATATCCTGAACAGTTCCTGTAGGCTGAGCGCCTTTTTCAAGGAAATAGAGAATAGCGGGAACGTTTAAATAAGTTTGATTCTTGATCGGATCATAAAAACCCACTTTCCGAAGATCTCTTCCTTCTCTTCGGGATCGAACATCAATTGCAACGATTCGATAGACGGCTCATCGGGATAGATGTAGATGAAAAAGAACCCCCCCCCCCTAGAACCGTATAGGAAGTTTTCTCTTCGTACGGCTCGAGAAAAAATGATTCGAAGTTTTGTCTATGGATAAAATTCTAATAAATAGGAAAGGAATCCGTAAAATAAATTAGCCTATAATTTAACTCATATTTATTTAGCACCCTTCCTGAAAAAATAAAAAATCATTTGTACTCATAACTCAAGTTGAATAATTCTCAAATATCTTAAAGATTTTTATTTAAGATATTTTTTTATTGAGTGGTCTTTAACCCCCCTTTTGTCTCGTTTAAAATCTATTTGGATTCTTTATTCGGATCCGTGAGACAATTGAAGTGGTGTTTCCTTGTTCTGGGATCCTTTATCTTTGTTTTAAATCCTTGGGTTTAGACATTACTTCGGTGCTTCTTAATCCTTTCAAAATGGTAGCAACATACCCCTTTTGTGATTTCTTTCTATCAAAGAATCATACCGACGGTTGATTCGCGCGCGATACACTGTGGATCGAAAAAAGTTTTAGCCGTTCCAACAAATTTTTTTGAATTGTAAATTTGCTCGAATCGGATCCTTTCAATTTCTATATCGAAGATATACTTACGAAGTTGTTCCAATTTATTGATTGGCATTAACCCTAGATCGTTGCCCCTGAGAAATTAATCAATACTTTCTACTCGAGCTCCATCATGAACTATTTACATTACAACCCAATAAAAAAAGAAGGGTTCTAGTAGAATAGAACAAACGACGTCGAGCCAAGAGCACCTTCATTCCTATATAAAATGGTGGATGTAAGAATAAGAATCCACACCGGATCGTGTCCTTCAAGTCGCACGTTGCTTTCTACCACATCGTTTTAAACGAAGTTTTACCATAACATTCCTCTAATTTGGAACCAGTATGGAATTGATTCAATTATGGAATCATGAATAGTCATTGGTTCAGTCGGTACAGAGACATAGTAATTTATATTTTTTCTTATCTACATAGATAATAAATATTTTTCTGAAAAAATCTTAGCAAGACCCCTCTTTTTTATATGAAGGAAACATTTTTCTATAAATCTCTATCTAAAAAAAAATATATAATAGAAATATGAAGAAATATAAATATAGAAATAACATAACTAACAGAAATAACACGAATAAATAAATTCTATTTGACTCTGCCTCTTCAAGTGACTCAATAAGATAGACTGACCCATTTCCAACTTCCCAAAGATTCAACCCATAAGGAATCATTACAAATCTTGATAATTGAAAAAGTTTCCTACTTATACATCCTTATACATCATTATTTGAGTCAAGTTTTACAGTAAAGACTATATTTGATTATCATAAGAAAGATAAATCTATGTTTCTTTTCGAGTCGAATTGTCAATGATTTAAAGCAAATAAGATAAATAGATCGAACAATAAAAATAAATATCATTGTTAAATATTTAAATTTTAATATTTTAGGGATGCAAATTATTTTTCACAAAAATGGAAAGACTATTGTCACTGAAATAGGATAACAATACATACCTATAGGCTAAGCACTTCCTCGTTTTATATGTATTTTCATATTTTATTTAACCTGAGGTTAAGTAATCTTTCTGCAACTGTGATCTATGTCCCATCTTATCTGGATCACAAAAGGATTCAGTTACATTTGCATGTCATTTGAACCAGATTTAGTTCAGTTTGTGAAAAACTGAGATATGATTACGAAAAGAATCATTCAAAATCAGAAAAGAAAGAAGAATCATATTCTATCCAATATTAGGCCTTGAAATAGAATCTTGTTGAACAAAAAAGCTGTATTCGGATACAATGAATATGCTCTGGGACGGAAGGATTCGAACCTCCGAATAGCGGGATCAAAACCCGTTGCCTTACCACTTGGCTACGCCCCATTTATATTTTTATTGGACACTAATAAAGAATAATATTGGTATTAAGTGTTCGTCAATTCCAGTCCAACTATCTATAGAAAATCTTTATTCTTTATAGAATATATTATAGATTCGTGCTAGGATTTTGACATGTGTATATCTAGAATTCAACTGAATTTATTGATCATTACATATAATTCAATTAAGATATTGTATGAAAGTATGATTTCTTCTATTCTCCTTTGAGAATTGGAGGATTTTTGATTGGGTGGAAAAAGAAGGATTTTTTTGTCTACCTTACTTTCTTCATTTTTCCTTATATCAATAACTCAATCAAAATGCAATAATCTCGACGAACAAAATGTCTGTTATGCTTAATATCTTTAGTTTGATCTGTCTTAATTCTGCCCTTTATCCGAGTAGTCTTTTCTTCGCCAAATTGCCCGAAGCCTATGCTTTTTTGAATCCAATCGTAGATATTATGCCAGTAATACCCCTGTTCTTTTTTCTTTTAGCCTTTGTTTGGCAAGCTGCTGTAAGTTTTCGATAAGATCTTTAATACTATCCTAGAAAATTCATGATTTATTCGAGAAAAATTATAACAATTGATAAGATCAAATAAGTCTGACAGTATGAACCTTCGATTCAAACATTGAAATTCTTGGATAGCTGCGAAAAATCTGGTTCGCCCCATTTCCCGATTCTAACCCTTTTTCCGGCGAAAGACCTTATTAGGTTAGGGTTCCTTACAATATCTAATTGTGGGTATGAAAGTGATTTGCGGTAATCAAAGACTCTTATTACAAATTTCAACTTCATTTGAATTTATGAACATTCTTTTCTATTTCTAGAATTCATTTCTTGGTGTCAAAATAGGATATGTGATATAAAAATGGAGGATCTATTATCTTTTCTCGTTTTCCTTTTTCAAAAAATGATCTTGGAGGTTGTGTAATGCTTACTCTCAAACTTTTCGTTTACACAGTAGTAATATTCTTTGTTTCTCTCTTCATCTTTGGATTCCTATCCAATGATCCAGGACGTAATCCTGGACGTGAAGAATAAAATAAAAAATTCGTTTTTCTTGCTTGATTTTACAATTTTATTAAGATTTTGTTTTATCTATTCCACACGTTTAACTAGTAAAATAAAAAAAAAGGGGGTTGCGAAATTTGAAAGAAAAAAATGGAAAGTCATCAACGGAAACGGAAAGAGAGGGATTCGAACCCTCGGTACGAATAACTCGTACAACGGATTAGCAATCCGCCGCTTTCGTCCACTCAGCCATCTCTCCCAATTGAAAAAGATAATTACTATCTTACATTACACATCAAGTAAGGATTAAAGAAAGTATTTCTTTGACATTCTTTATCGTTATTATATAATTAGCAATTCCATTTAGATGCTCGAAAGATCCAAATAGAAAGATAAATAAGGAAGACCTTCTTGCTTTTATTTTGTTCGAAGTGCCTTTTGGACCTGGCCCGGTCAATACCCAGCCGGGCCTTTTTTTGTTCCAACAAATTCCCTTTATTTATAGGCAATATAAAAAAGATACCCAATTTGGTATCTGTGTAACAATTTACGCTCTGGGGTTTACATATACTTATAATTTTTGTTATAATGGAAATTGAGAAGGATTTTTGATTCAAAAGAATCAATACTGATTAAGTATGTATCAATTTGTATTTTCTTATGTCATTAGGCAAACCAAATTTTAGATTCAAACCCAAGAATCATTCAGGAATTCTCCGTCAACGAATAGTTAATGGTTCCCATTTGTCATAAATTTTGTCTTTTTTGGATGAAAATATACATTTGATTTTTCAATAGAAAAGTGAGGGGAAGTTTTTCGGCATTGTGCGTTTTGAGATACTATACAATCAATCGAAGGGGTGGATCAAATACAATCAAAAGGGTAAAAATCAAAAGGGTAATTAAAGGGTTTATTTTCTAATTTTTCTAAATTTAGAAAAAGGATTAAAAAAAGGATGCAAGATGCAAGTACAATAAAATAAAGTTTAGTAATCCAACCAAAAAAAAAAAAGGGAAAATTTTCTACTATTATGTATCGTTTTGGCGGCATGGCCGAGTGGTAAGGCGGGGGACTGCAAATCCTTTTTCCCCAGTTCAAATCCGGGTGCCGCCTCATCAACAAACGAATCGAATATAGACTCGCAAGAATCTCTGAGTGTTCAGGCATTGAATCACTATTAGAGTGAGATTGGATGGATAATTTACTTTTTTATAGAAAAAGTATAGAAAAAGTGAAAAAAATCATTTTTTCCCCTCCTGAAGAGTATAATATACTATCTCCCAACTGCTTCAGAGAGACAATCGGGAAAGGGTACGGATTAGATCAAATAGGAAAGAAAAGTATGTAATAGATAGCAATTTCGCTATTTTTACTTATGAAGGCAAAAAAAAAAGGAATGGCCCTCTTATTTTATTACTACATGTTCCATTAGTAACATTCCTTTGTGGTGTCATTGTGTATTTTACTTGTGTTTAGTCTTTGCCGATTAGAAATCATATCATATAGTAATTTTTTAGAAATGGATTTATTTTATTGGTTCATGAATAGTGTTTGGCCAGAATCCCTTTTTGACTCTGGACCATTGATTCTACTATTATTAGTGAGCAATAATGGAATAATTCTATCATAGAGATAAGGGACATAATTCACATGGATATAGTAAGTCTCGCTTGGGCTGCTTTAATGGTAGTCTTTACATTTTCCCTTTCACTCGTAGTATGGGGAAGAAGTGGACTTTAGAAGCACTCCTAATTTAGTTGAGGAATGAAACGGTATCAATTGTTTTATAGATCGTTCTGCAACGCATTTTTTTATTTGAATTGAAATAATTTTAAAATAAAAATATCTTCATTTCGAAATTCCATTGGATTCTAGGGGAGAAATGTATTCTATAACAGTAAAACGATTATTATCGGAATAAATAGATGTATCAAAGAAATAGAATTGGGTCCTACGTCAATTCCATATATGGATTAATAACTACAGATATTGAAGATAAAAGCTAATATAGTACCAACTTTATTAGAAAGTCAAGTACAACTTTATACACTACAATAACACTAATAGAGAGTATGGTAAGAAATAAATTTATTTCTTACTTACCATACTCTCGGATCTCATAGAATACCGCCGATTATAGCCCGTTGATTTCATTTAAGACGCAAAAATAGAATCCTTTTCATTTGATTTCTTCAACTAAAGTAATTAATCATTTTGACTGACTGTTTTTACGTAAATTATAAGTAGAAAAGCAGTAGGAACTAAAATGAACAGTGCAGTAGCAATAAATGCAAGAATATTTACTTCCATAATCTCATCGTTTTTTTTATTTCACAATAACTCGGGATTTAATCCCATAGAGATGATAAATCTTTCACCTGTCAATTCAATGAATGCATTCCCTATCGATGATCTTGAATCGGATCAATATCATGAATAACAATATCTGAGCTATTAAATTAATTCGTCGTCGAGAATTGAATAGTATAACATACGAAGATCTTTTATCCATACCGAATCCAAGATTGGATTCCCGGCCCAATCCAAAATTCCTTTATTTATCCGTCTTTTCTATAACCTACCTTAGGTCTTCCTTGTAGAACCATCAAATGAAGTAGCATCTAACCACCCGTCCCTTTCCATTAACTACAAAACCCCAACAAACAATACAAAGCGAAGTGGAAAAAGAGAGGAATTAGGTTCTAAACGCCGTTTTTTTTTTAATGATCCAATTTTCTTTGGAAGACAAAGAAGTATGATAAAGATGAGTCGCGGGAGCAAAGATGGAATATTCTATCAACTTCACTATTTTAGTTATTTTCATTTTAGTTTAGGGTTTGTTCTTTCTTCGACAGAATCCTGAAAAAAGGGGGGAAAGACCTTCGGAATTAAATTATGCTCTCTGTCCCTTATTTCACAGAAAATGGAGAGGCGAATTGATGTACTTATTGGATCCGTCGGGACTGACGGGGCTCGAACCCGCAACGTCCGCCTTGACAGGGCGGTGCTCTTGCCTATTGAACTACAATCCCAGGGGAATCAGAAGGGATCTAGCAGAAAATTTCGATTCTTTTTTGTTCTCTCGTATCAGGTATTTCTTAATAACAAGAGGGTTCTACCATCTGATGGTAGATTGGCGAATTGTTGGGCCGAGCTGGATTTGAACCAGCGTAGACATATTGTCAACGAATTTACAGTCCGTCCCCATTAACCACTCGGGCATCGACCCAACGCCTAATTTATTTTAGACGATTGAAAATATCATTCCTATGGGCATGATTTACCCCCAGAGGGACTTGAACCCTCGTTATCTCCGTGAAAGAGAGAAGTCGTGAAACCGCTGGACCATAGGGGCCGAGGATCAGCATAAGGAAAACACAAAAAATCGGATAGGTGCAGGCCCCTTTAGGAGATGAATAGGATCAAACCGAAAGACTCGTTAACTATTCTGGGGGTTAATGGTAATCAAACTTTACCATTAAACTATACAATCTTGAAACTTGAAAAAGAGAAAGACGAGAAAGACCAATGAAATAAAGTTTCTGAATCAAACCGAAAAACAAAGGTCGAGAACTTTCTTTCTTCTTTCAGTATTCGCAGTGAGTAACCAAAAGATTATTTTGGTCTGCGCGATGCAATTATATTTCGCCCTAAGTCAGGCTGTCAATTGACCACGGAAAGGAGAGAAAGGAGAGCATTAAACAAAGCAAGAAGACGGCCGGACGAGGTTTTTTTGCGGAAAGGAGAGAAAGGAGAGCATTAAACAAAGCAAGAAGACGGCCAGACGAGGTATTTTTGCACGTGTTTAACGTTTAATAAATACAAATTCAGATGGTTTTCTGGTATTCAATATTCAAGTAGATTAGAATATAAATACCGTTATACATTATAATATAAGAAACTGAATCCGTTTTGATATTCTAAAAAAAATCCTAAAACATAGTAAGCCTCAGTGGGAGAATTCTGTTTCTAGGACTGTTTTATCAATTCCGTTCCATTTGCATCTCTTAAAAATGCCAATTTAAGTTAAGTATAAATTTTTACTCCACCTATCTCATAGATTCCAGTCAAAGATTCATAGAATCGAAATTCCATCATTGTTAGATCTATAGGATTTGATTTGATGGATAATGAGCCAGCCAAAATGGTATTTATTTTTGTTTTTGTTTTTTGGAGAATTCGATATGGATGAGTATAAATCACTGCCAATTTCAAAAGAATCCGGGATAGACGCAATGTCCACAATACCTGGATTTAATCAGATACAATTTGAAGGATTTTGTAGGTTCATTGATC